TTCTAAAAAAAAGAATTCTAATACTAAATTTTAGTATTAGAAAATATTAATAGAAAAAAAAACGACATATAAATTTATATAAGAGGATCTCTATAAAATTTTTGCCCCATTTGTCCTAATAAGGAAAGTAAAACATAAGGATAAAGGATACAATCTAGATCATAATGAGACATTCCTCTGGTTTTTTCGGAAGGATGGGGATAAGACAAAAAAAAAGAATCGACCGTTTGAGTATCCCAAACCGCGCGCTAAAAATGATAGGAAGAGAGGCATACACATGTGGCATATGTTCATCCATATTGAATTGCAGATAGATCAATGATAGAATCATTTTTGATTGGACCAAATATGGGTCCCTCCGATAGATATGAAAGAAGATAAAAAAAGTCCAATTAGTACTAAACACAGAAACTTTTTCGATACACGAATCCATATCTAAAAAATCAAACAGTTCCAGCATAACTGAAAGAGAGGACTGAAAGAGGGGGATGACATCCCAATAGGATCCTAGTCTCAAAAAAGGGGATATGGCGAAATCGGTAGACGCTACGGACTTGATTGGATTGAGCCTTGGTATGGAAACCTACTAAGTGATAACTTTCAAATTCAGAGAAACCCTGGAATTAAAAATGGGCAATCCTGAGCCAAATCCTGGTTTCATAAAACGAGAATAAACAAAGGATAGGTGCAGAGACTCAACGGAAGCTGTTCTAACGAATGGAGTTGACTGGGTTGGTAGAGGATTCCTTCTATAGAAACTCGAGAAAGGATGAACCTGTATACATAGTTGAAGGAAGAATTTAATATTCACTGATCAAATCAGTCACTCCATAATCTGATAGATCTTTTGAAAAACTGACTCATTGGACGAGAATAAAGATAGAGTCCCATTCTACATGTCAATATCAATACCGGCAACAATGAAATTTATAGTAAGAGGAAAATCCGTCGACTTTAAAAATCGTGAGGGTTCAAGTCCCTCTATCCCCAAAAAAATGATCAGGCCCATTTTACTCCCTAACTTTTTATCTTATACTTTTTTGAACGGTACAAAACTAGATATCTTTCTCCTTTACTTTATTCTTTCACCAAAGGGTCGGAGCAGAAAAATTGATCTCTTATCATAAGTCTTGTGATATATATGATATATGTACAAATGCACACATATATAAGCAAGGAATTCTATTTAAATCAGTCACATTGCATATTTCGATATTTAATTAAATAATGAAACTTACAAAGTCTTCTTTTTTTATCCAAAAAATTCTAGAGTCTGATTAAGACTTTGTAATGCTTTTTGAGTCTCTTTAATTGACATAGACTCAAGCCCTATAGTAGTATAGGGATGATGTGTTGAGAAGGGCCGGGATAGCTCAGTCGGTAGAGCAGAGGACTGAAAATCCTCGTGTCACCAGTTCAAATCTGGTTCCTGGCATGTGATTATTAAAAAGTTAATAATAGATCCTCATACAAATGAGTCGATACAGATGAGCATACATATTCGTTTGAGCATACATATTCGTTAATAGTCTAGATCATTAGACATACTTATTCTAGATTTTTGTAACATAGGCAAAGAGTATATATATTTTTTGGTAAAGAATAAACAATTAGATGTTATTTCTTCTTCTTTTTGTTTGTTCATATCGTGCCTCCTCTCATTCAAAAAACTGTTACTACTTCCTACATATTTGAAAAGTTGAGTTAGTTGATTGAAAACCCAAAAATATAAATGTGAAAAATGGGAATATATGGGAATATACAAGATTCATTTGAGATACAATACAAATAATATCTTATTCTATCCCCCCTACATCACTTTCTAAAGTGCATCTAAGTAATGTGCGCGTTACAAAGTTCATGGTACAGAACTCCTTTGGTTTATTTTCTTAGCCCGTAAATAAACTACTTCTTCCAAATTGGAGAATACCAATGAAGCCTTTTTATTTAGTTAGTTTCTTGTTTAACCCACATGAGAGTCCAATCACTCTGTTTGATCCAAACAGAATGGAAAACTAGTCTTTGAATATCTGGAGTCTATAAGTAAAGATATATTTTTGATCATTCAATAAGCATCTTGTATTTCATAGAAATTAGGGACAATATAATCCTTACGTAAAGGCCATCCTATCCAACTTTCAGGCATCAAAATCCGGCGTGGATGATTATCATAAGAGATTCCCAACATATCATAAGATTCCCGTTTTTGAAAGTCTGCACTTTTCCAAATCCAGAAAACAGATGGAATTTTAGGATTCCTCCTTGGGACAAAAACTTTTATGCATACCTCTTCTGGTTGATCCACAGCATATTGTATTCTTGTAAGATGATACACACTAGCTAACAGTCCGCTTGGTGCTACATCGTGGGCACACTGGGAGCGTAGATAATTGTAACCATATACATATAAAAGAACAGCAATGGAGTGCCAATCCTCGGGTTTTATTTGTAAAGTCTCTATTCCTTGGTAATCAAAGCCTAAAGTTCTATGAACTAGCCC